GAGCTCTTTGATATTCTTTCGGGCGACGAAAGGCTACTTCAATCTAGGAAACAGCCGGAAACTCGAAGGGGTCGCCTTTGGAAGCGTTCGCCGGTAACCAAAGCTTCACTCCTTCCTTTTGATTATGTCGTAACGCTGACTGAATCCAATCCATAAACCCGGAAACGAAACAAAGTTCGTTCCCTTTCGTCAAGTAGGTAAAGTAGGCAACCACTTTTGCTTTGCCTTAGACTCTATTGGAACAAAAGAAAGAGGCGGAATGGAGAAAGGAAAGGGGCAAGAGCGGTCTTGCTTGGCGCGAAGGCTGCTGGTTCGGGGGCAGGGTACGGTACTAAAGGTCCTCGGACTTCCAGGCGGTCTTTCTTTTGGGCAGCTGTTCACCGTTGGATCTCGCCAATACAGCCCCCTATAGTTTTCGTTACCGAGATATCTTTTTTTTTCATTGTTCCCAGGGATTTTTTGGGTAATCCGCTCCCATGCTGCAAACAGTCAAATCTGACCCTTGTCGCTCTTCTTTCTTTCCTCGCGGGCAGGAAGCACACCAGCAGCGTGCGTTGCGTGATTCTACTGTGTTTTTTGCACTTGACTGGGTGGACAGTTGACCGGAAGAGAACTTCGATTCGCCCGGCCAGCAGGCGGGCGGTGTGCTTATCTTGTGTGACAACACTACAGAGCGAGTGGCCCTTCTAGGCGGGCAGCTTTGTGATACAGAAAAAGCGACGCTTTCGTGTCACATGCTATGGTCTCAATGCCCTTACGAGGTAGTGATGAGTTTCACGCGCTCTAAGCCCGGCCCGCGCGCGGTTAGGAAGATTGGCCTAGATCTGAACGGTACCACCCACCCTACCCTACCACCTATAGGCGGCCGTCCGTCCTACAGCCGCCCGAAAAGGAACTGCAGTGATCTTGAATAGGAATCCTACAGCGATAGAAAGAATCCCCATAAAAATACCACTAGATCGAGCACCTTCGTATCCGGTCAAAATCTTGGCTAATTGATCGAAGTGGGTAGCTCCAGTAGACCCATAGATCATGGAACAAATAGGGTGGGTAGGCCCAACCACCACACTACACGTATAGACGCGAACCCCCCTAAAAACCGTACGTGCGACTCTCACCGCATACGGCTCGCACAAAGACTCCTAAATCCATCCCGAGCCTTTTCTTCCACCTCTCCTCTCCAATCCTCGATCAAACTTGCCCAGGCGCTATGGGGGTCTTTCCTTCGCCTATCGTATGTATCGGCCTGGCTTCGTCCAGAACCAAGGAGGCATTCTGGCGGGCGCGTGCGTGTAGGAAGGCCGACCACTACATAAGCTAAAACTAAAAGACTACGACTACAAGCCGGAAGCGACTCGCTTCTATTCTCGTTGGGATTGGATATATATAGATATAGATGGGGAATCTATAGATCGTAGTAGTTCGCCAACCTCTCTAACTAACATACGATACAATTTCACTTCACGCACGGCCGAGCTTCGCTCGGTGGGCCTTCCTACGCTGACGAATGCCTCCTTTCTCTTCTCTGAAGTCTACAACAAAAAAGTGGGAGAGGCAGGATTCGAACCTACGTAGAAAAACTTCAACAGATTTACAGTCTGTCGCTTTTGACCACTCGGCCACTCTCCCCTTCCCGGGCCGACGGCCCCCCTCCCTGGGTTCTAAGAAAGAGGGCGGCGCCTTGAATCAAAAAGCTTATTGATTGAAGGGAACAAATACTATTTATTAGCTTAGCCGGGAGAATCTAGTCATTTAGTCAGTTCATAACAATCTCTGTAAAGCAAGGGGCAAAGCTTCTACGACAGCTTCTCCCTCATGTCATGTAGTCGTCGGCCTTCCCGACGCCCCCCCTTCGTCGCTTCTGGCTAAGCATCTTTCGGCGGAGGAAAGGAGGCGACTAGTCGCTTCTGGCGAAGCTGCGAGCCTACCCTGCCTACTTAAATAGCTTACGCTTACTCAGCCTAGTCTACTAAAAGAGGGCTACAGCAAGCAACGAAGTTGCCTTTGTTTGTTGTGGGTCGCGCCTCGCCGTAGGCACTGAATGAATGAAATGAGTGGAGATCTTCCTTCCTCCTTTCAAATAACCAAGAACTTCGTTGGTACTAGTGGCGAAGAAAAATCTTACCCCAAAAAAAGCAACTCGGAACCTAAAGAGAAGAGAGTTCAGTCTACAAGAAGCTGGCAGAGCTTTAGCCATTGGACTACATCCATCTATCCTACCTAATCTATCCTACCTAAACAGTAAGCCTTTTCTTGTTCGTTCTTCGAGCTAGTGGAGTCCTTCCGGCTAATGAAGATACTACTCCAGTCTTCCCATTCATTCACAGTGGATCCTTCCTTTTCCCTAAGAATTGAACGAACCAAGTTCACCTATACGAGAGTGAAGAATAAAACCCTACAATCAACTTCCCACTTTTGATGTCCCACGATTCTGCTAGTTTAGAAACTAAAGAGAAAAACAGGCGTCAGAAAAGCGATAACTCAAAATTCTCCCCAAGTAGGATTTGAACCTACGACCAGTCAGTTAACAGCCGACCGCTCTACCACTGAGCTACTGAGGAAGAACTCCCTTAAGGAAGCCGACTCTCGTTCTTTGGACCAACCTATGACCGGGTTCGTCACTCTTTTTTTTTCCCTTGATTGAAAGAGGCTAAGCGCGGTACATTGAGTAAAGGGAGGATTTGCTACATCGCTACATCGGGCGGTGGGTGGCCCCTTCGAGAGTTGCGGGTCCTTGCCGCTGCATGAGTGGTAGCTCATGCTCAAAACTCCTCCGACACGAGTCCTAGTCGTTGCGCTGCGGTCCGTTTCCCGTCTTCGCTTGCGCGATTTATTTGCACTTCTGATTGGTTTCATCCATCTCCGACCCTAATGAATCGAGTATGTATTCAGGGGTCAGCCAGTCAATCAGTTCGGGTTCTCGGTCGGTTCCCGTTCGCCTGCCTCCCTCATAGTCCATTAGTGGGTAGGGTGGGTGACTTAGAGGGCGCCCGCCTCCTCTTCAGACGTGTCCTCGACAATCTGGCGGTTGTTCGATCTCAGCTTTTGGGGGCGGGAGTGCTTGGTCGCTGGGGTTTCCTTTTCCTCAACCAATTCGGTTGTGTCAGCCCGGTCTAACATTTATGAGCTGGCAAGATGGATTGAAGGTAAGATAGATTTGAGTTTAACTGGTATAGGACCCTCGATCGACCATGGGGCGTATTTTCATTCTAAAAACTGAATTTGAAGCGTAAAAAGCTCCTTCTCATGTTGCATTTCTTTGGTTTGGAAGTTTCAGTATGTTGTCTGTGGATTTCTAACAAAGGAAAGCCCCCCTATGCCATTTGATTAATTAAAGTTCCGTGCTGCTCGCCACTCCCCGAGGCCAAGGACGGGGTCGAACCGTCATTCCAGGATTTGCAGTCCGATACATTTCCATTATGTTACCTAGCCGCCACCGCATATGTATAAAAAGAGGGAGCGGGGAAGGAAGAACAACCGTTTCACTTTGGAACATGAGGTGGCGGGCGGAGCGCTCTATATGATCATGATCGGCGGCGGGTTACCAGAGAAGAGGGGACAACTTCTTTCTCCCTTGCCTTGCTCCATTTTCCTTTTATGATTGAAAGTAGCAAGCCACTCCACTACTGGTATATAGGCCAGATCAGATAAAGGGTTGCTTCCTCCATATGTTCAGGCAAAGAACATATAGAAGCTAGCTTTTGTTTTGTCTTGTAAGCAACCATGCCTATAGAATTTTGCTTACCAAAGTGGTCTTACTAAAAGTAAGTAAGCAACCAGTTCCGTTCCAAGTGACATGGCTTTTCACTACTCTTTTCCAGAGAAGGTTGCTCATCCAGCCCGGCGGATCCATTGTTTATGCGGCAGTGCGATGCAGCTGAAAAACCCCTTTCTTTATATTAGTAATATTAGTGACGGTATAGGTTGCGGAAAACTCCAAAACTAGGGTTCCAAAATAAAAAGCTTATTAATATAAGTTTTAGAAAAAGGCACCCCTACTATACCCCTAAACTAGAAGCTAGCGCGCAACGGCTTTTCCGCCGTTGTTGCTTGCTGCTTGCAAGCTCGAAAATCTCTCTTTCGCTTCGCCTCCCTGTCTCCATTCTGATTGATTCGCTTCTTCCTTCGCGCAAGCGCGGAACCCCTTGTTGTGTTGCATTTCGTGATCCTCCTTTTCTTTTCCGCTTACCACTATTCCTCCTATCTTTCAATGCCTTCCACCCAGCCCAGTACCTATAGTGCCTATCCTCTTAAACCTGACACGGGATAGGATAATAGTACAGCCTCGAGGCGAACAGCTCCTTTCTAAGCTCAGGGAAGAACACCTAGCCCAGCTTTCTTTCCGAGCCATCAATAACTGCCAGATTTTTTTTTCGGGTCCGGCTACCCCTTCAAGAGGTCCAGCTTTCCTTTCACCGGTCGGTCAGTTATGGAGTTCGAGCCAGCGCAGGCTTCACGGCCAAGTATTGTGCCGTTTTTAAGTTAAGAAAGATCTTATCCTTTCTTTCACTCGTACCGTGACCGAAGCAAAGCCTCCCGTTGTGGATCTTATGACGACATGAAGTTCTCGAGTTGGGTGAGCCAACATGGACTCGTAGGTCAGTGATTTCGATGGATTTCCGGAATATCTATATATAGTTTTCGTCCGTCTCGTCTGTTTAAAAGGGGCATAGACAAAGGCCGATTTTGTTTTGGGACTGCAACAAATTTCCAGATTGGGTCGGTGCTCGGTAGCATTCCCTTTATCTATCAAAGTAAAGTACGCTAGGGATTCTCTTCAAGTAGAGTAAACAAAACGAGAGGCACAATTAGTTGAGTCTAGCATTCCTGTGCAATTCCCTTCCTTTAATTCATTTGATTGGATTCCCGTCTGTTAATTCAATATGCTCTTTCCGCTTAGGTTAGCTGTACTCTCGTGTAGCAGTTAACGCTTGGTGGGAGTTCCAACATAGGAAGGCACCCGTAGGTTTTTATTCCTCTACTTTATTCAATGTAATTCCTTCATGTAAATAGACTTCTCCTGTCAACAAACAAGAAAACGGATGCCGCGCAAGGGCTTTTCGCGTTAGGTTCGGCCTGGTATACAAGCAATTAATGAGCCTAAACTAGGGGGTTACGCAAGGGGGGTGGGTACTCAGGTCTTGAAAGCCTCAATAAAGAAAAGAAAAGCGTGTATTTCCAGTTTAGGAAGAGAGAAAGTCTAATTCCACTAGAAAAAAACTCTTAAATATGAATTCAACCAACTCAAAAAGTAGTGGCAGGAAGCAGCACACCAGGAGGTGCGGGACGAACTCCTTCTTTTAACTTTTAAATATTCCAATCGAGCTGCCGAATCAGTACGGGTCCAGAAATTGGTAAACCAGAAAATAGACACACCCACAAATCATTCTTTTATTTAATAAATCTCATGTAGGAGAGCCTATACCGGACCGGAAACTCAAATGTGATAATTCAGGCGAAAGAAAGGTCGATCTTTCTTGTATACCTGCCCGTGAACCCTTCTCTCTCTTTCTTTGATCGAATCCCTTGGTTTCTTAAAAAGAGTTGTCCCCTGTCTGTATCAGTCGTCTCTATGGCAATCTTTCTTTAAGCAGAAAGCGTGTTAAAGCTAGATACCCAAGGAGCAAAAGAGAAATGGCTTTCGGCCTAGGATCTCTTGAAAGTGCTTTTCCTTTCCTTTTAACTAAGACAACTTCCCCTAACTCCCAACTCCTAGCTGCCTAGCTCCTGCCACTGTTGCTGACTGACTTTGGCTTCCTTCTTCGTGAACTGTGTATTCCTATTCTACGTCCGGTTCCAGTTTTTTTCGACAATCTCAGTACTACCTATATGGCTTCTAATCCTATCCAGGATGCGCGCACGAAAGACATTGAGATTGATCTTAACTTTGTGCGTGAACATGTCTGGTGACTTGCGCCTTTCTTATCTTCCTACGGAGAAAGAAACTGCCGACATCTTCACCAAAAGTCTCTCTACTTCTACTCTCAGAGACAACCTCTGCATCATTTCTCATTCCAGAGCAAGCAATATATCCTCTCTTTCTGTCGGGAAGTCAGGCAAGGCGCTGCCCTCTTGTTTGCTAAGCCCTTCGAGGCTATCTCTCTTCTAGTGATAAGATAAGCGAAGCTAGTTCCAGTATAAATAGGAGCAGTTTCTCTGAATTCCCTTCCTTCTGCATCGCGTTACAATCCTTATGCAAGCCAGTCCGCCCCATAGTAGTAATATATTTAGGATTTCGCTAGGGCTAACTGCTTTCCATGTCTCCGGGGCTTTCGTTTGAGTTGGAGTTGTATCACTATTTGCTGTCGATCCCGGCTAGCCATTGGTTCTTTCTGATTCTATCTTTTCACGGTAGTGCTTCTCCTCTTAGGAAAGCGAGCAGGCAAGTTCTAAAAAGTTACAGCCAGCAAGCAGGGTAAAAGGATGGGGCGCAAGTCGGGTTGGTTGCATGCCCAAGGCAATGTTTTTGTAGATTGAGATGGATTGATCTTCGCTATTGTGCCTCTTCCTTGTACCATTGATGCTGCGGCAGTGCCTAATATGAGTTTGCTCCTGTCCCAGACAGCTTCGAAGAATAACTTTCGGAATTCCAAGTGACCCTTCAGAAGCTAAAGTTGAATGATCGAAGTTTCCTTCAGGTTCAGTCGAAGAGATCGAAGCGAAGTCATCAATTCAACCATTCGCATGGTCTCCCCTAAGACTGACCTCTTTTCCAAATGAACCGAACCTCGATCCACATTCATCAAAGAGAGACGGCCATCTCTCTAGGTTGCACACGCCCCTCATTCGCCCTTTACTAGAAGGTAAGGCAAAAAGCAAAAGCAGCTTAAGCCCTTACGATCACCCGAGAAGCCCTCGAGCCTATAGTATTTATTCTAATATAAATATATCTTTTAAAGTATGACTAATCTGACGAAGAATAGTAGTTCCTACACCTTGCGTGGCGTCTCCCAGTCCAACACGGCTTGCACGCACCTTCTCTTGCTCCAACTAACTCATGCCGTCGCCAATCCAGTGCCCAAGGAACTAGACCTTATGCAAAGCACCTTTTTCACATAGAGCTGATTTTCCCTTATGATCTGGAATTGGTCATAGTCTGCCAAGAGGGCAACAAAGCGCCTAAGGATTTTCTGTCATAGTCCTTCATTAAATTACATAGTCGTTTTAACACTAGGAGTCTCTTTAGGCAGTCCCGTGAAAAAGGTTCTCCCTCAAGGAGAGTTATTATTCTTTCATAAGAGAAGCCCCTTTATTAGTAAGGCGGCCCAGTCAAATTGAGTACCTTGGATTGCTGCTTTCACTATTACTATTAAAGGGATCTGTGTCACTATGCTTAACACATTAAATTAGATGCATCCACCGTACTAACACCGGATAAGCATCCCACTCAATCAGATCAGAAGGAATCGGTACTAGCGGTTCAATTCCCTAGTGATCTCTTTTCAATGCTGAATTCAAAGAAGAGAAAGAACGCATTCTATAAGAGCAAGCGAGGTAAGCGAAGCGCTAAAGACAGCTAGAGAACTAGGAGCAGGAGCCGCTCGTTCCCCGAGGAACTGGAAGTAGTCTTTGGGAGAGCTCGGCTTGGGGACGCGAAAACCTATAAAATGAATATAAGCCGATTGGATTTACCAACACGCAGCATGCGCTGGAAGGAGGGATAGCGTCTTAATACTACGAGTGGAAATATTCGTAATCGTAAACTCAAAAAAAATCTTATTCGCCGATCAGATAAAAAAAGATTATAGGTTGTTTGAACTCCTTGTAGCAAGTTTCAATAATATCAAGTAAAGGGGCTTGCTTGGCTTCTTTGACAGTGCCTGTAGTGCTCAACTCTTTGCCGGTAGTCTTCACTTTTTTGAAACGAGAGTTGGACTTTACCTATTTTGTTCTTCAAGGATTGGGACAGCAACAGAAAGAGGTGAGTTCATTAGGACTGAAGCTTCTCTCTATCAAGATAGAATGTTTCCGCTGATACAGTAACCCCTCTACGAGTTATTCTTAGTGGAAGGACGTGCAATCTAGAGTAAAGGGAGATGCTCAGGAGGTGTCTGCCGCCAAAGAAAAGATTAGTCAACTACTGTATGGAAGGATTGTCCTATGAGTGAATGCGTTTCATGTGATATTTTGTTTTTAGCTGCCACCCACGTTTTGTACAATACGAGACGATGGCGATGGTTTGTAAGCTAAGCGATAGAATTGTGTTGAAGGATGTCGGGCTTGTAGTATGGGGAAGAAGTGGCTAAACTATATAGAGTAAATACATCAGCAACTACAGGAAAAAAAAGAACCAAAGAAGGAGTTTGACTCAAGTGACGATGAACACTGAACCTAACAGCCGAGGAGACGATCTCCGGTACCCATGAAGAGTAGATTACCAATCCTGTCACCTTATCTTCTATGATTACACTACTCACGAATCTATCTATCCAATTTCTTACTGAACTTTTTTTTTTACCTGTCCTTTCTTTGATTTGAGGATAGATGCCATGCTGCTCTTTCGCCTGCTACCTTACATTAAGTGATTTCACTGTCGATGTTCATGCAGCAGACAGAGGAAAATCAGATTGTTGGAGAAGCAAAGCAGGGAATGTAGCTATTAACAAGATATTAAGAGGGCAAGGAAAAGATCAAAGGCGAGGTGGTTTACCACACGAACTATCTGATCAAGTTTTCTTTTTCCTATCACAGGCAGCTGGCCGTGTTTGATCGTCGCGTACATGCTCTGTTACAGCTTCATTCATACGCCAATCAATTGACAGTGAAGCAGAGAAAGAAGAGTTTTGATCACCGTGTGGGTAGTCCCTGTTAGGGTTTCCGTTTCATGTGCACTAAAAAGGAAGGAAGACTGGTGCTACTATAGTACAAGCATACGAGCAAAGGACTCTACCTACCCATACTGACGAATGAAAGAAGTGAGGCGCGGATGATAGGACACAAGCGATAGCGGTTCCATTCTTGCTGTTCCTATTCCATACCATAAGCAGACACCTTTGATTCATCGACATTGGCGCTAGAGGCTCTACCCCCACCCACCAGCCCTTTATGGAGTTACCGGACCAAGACCAAGAGAACAAATTCCCCGATATCATAAAGAAAGTAAGAAGGGGCAAGGCCCCATTGAAAGAGAAAGCACTAAAGGACTTCTATGACGTGGCAGAAATGATCACCGTCAAGCACAAGATTCAAAGCTGGAATCTTCCTACTCTTTGGGACAGAGCATCCTATCTTGTTGATTCTCCTTTCCCACCGCCTCGAGCTCTCGCTTTCAGGGTGGATAATCTGATATAATTCACTTTCACTTCGAAAGCATCTTTTGAAATCGTTTTCCCACTTTATTGTTGTTATCCATCAATCGAAGAAGATTCATAATTCAGAAGAATTTCTGACGTCCTCAAAAAGATATTTATAGCAAGCAGCACTACTACTCATTCCCGTTCGATAGGTTCCCATTCGGGGTCTTCAACCAGCATTTCGCCCCATGCATCGGGAATTGGATCAAGATCAACTGCTTCTTAAGCTTTTTGATTTGGCTCTCGAATTGACTATTGAAAAGGAAGGGATGTTGGGCGAGGTGATGGCTCTCTTTCAAGATATGCATCTCGAACCAGGTCTCCAACCGGCACTGAAATTGGCCCTGCACTGGGGCTCCCCGGTCTCAAAGATTGAGAGTCTTGCCGTTTTTGGGAATTCAACAAGCTACTCTATTCCGCCTACGCAACAGGGTTAAACATCCCGAAAGTGCCCTTGCGCCCTATCCGACTACAAGAACAATCACCGCTCCCAGCTAAGACATTCTCTTCTGGCCTGGCCTTCTCTTCTATAGCTCTCACTCAATAGATCTTATTTGTTTGTTTAATTCATTCCTATCGTGCGCTAACCCTCGAAAGGGGAGCTACTATCAAGAGCTGGCTAGATCGAATTCGTTCTAATGCATTCATTCTTTATTGCTCTAAACCTACAGGCAAGACCCTTACGCTCGTACCTATATAAAGGATAACCTCGTAAAGTGATTGATGACTCAACCTTGAGTAATCCAGCAGCAGTAGCTAACTGACAACACGAAGTGCCATATCCCTATTTAGGAAGAGGAAAGCCTCCTAGCTATTCCCTCTTTACCAGCCAGACGAGCTAATTGGTTATTAGCCGGCTCCTCTAAATTACAGTTAACAACAGGACGATAGGACTAAGAGAAGAAGCTAAGACATAAGAGTCCGATAGAGGATGAGGATATAGTAACACAAGACGATCGAATGATATTAACATCACTAGGAGAATCATTTAAGAGGCACTTGAAGATGCGCTTCTTGATTCAAAGATGAGCTAACGAAAACAAGTAAGAAAAACCTGACCTTAGGAAGGAAGAAAGTAAGGACTTGACCCATCTATCTCTCTAGATAGAAGGACAGAGGCAATGAGAATGGTTCAATCTAAGACTAGCAAGGGAAAACTAGAAGCTTAGAAGCCTTATTACACTCCCAATACACAAAGGAAGGAAGGTCATAGCAGTACTTACCCTAAGATTATATCTATCCACTTGCTTGGGGGTTGGCTTCCTGCCTCTCAATTCCTTACTACATGAGAGAGAAAGCAAGGGAAAAGCAAGAAGGAAAAGTCCTAACTTTAAGAGGGGGAGCTCAGCTGGGACCAAGCACTCTTTATTTTATGGTAATATAAAGTCGGTGTCGGGTTTGTTAGGCTATACCTAGGATCAGCCTTTCTTGTACTGTTGTAAGTTGGGAAAAGGTGCCCAAAGCCAAAAGGCTATCTCCGGATTCTAGAGACTCGACCTCTGCTCTGTTCTCGTGAGCTAGGTTTCATTTAATAGATAAGGCTAAGTGTTAATAGATTAGTTCGGTCTCTGAGACCGCCGAGTAGTCGTAGGTAAGTAGCAGCTATCTCCGACCGTAATAAAAGAAAGTCGTGGTTTTTCGTATATAAATGGATCCGCCTTTTAGAGGTGCGAGAAGGTGCTAACAAAGAACCCCAGGTTCTAAGATAAGATCTATTCCTAAAAGGGTAGTCTACGAGTTTCTGGTCTTGACCTCGACCCCAAGGCAAGAAGGAGAGACTTCCCGCGCCCTGAATTGAATAAGTAAATTAACTCTATGTCGAGCTGCTCCTCTGGCGCCTTTCTCCTGAGCTAGGCTCAAAGTCGAGTGTTTTTAGGCTGGAAATGGATCGCCCTTTCCTGTCCTGAAAGTGGAGATAAGGGGGTTGTTTCTACAACCCCAGATCTATTTATACGAGGTAGGCTACGAGTGTCTAGTACTGACCAATGGTGGCCGTGCTTTCCAACAAAATCCCCTGGGAATCTGTCCCCGAGCGTGCTGGCTTTCCTACTATATGTAGATATCTCTCAGTGGCTTGGTTCTCGTGGAGCTAAGCTAAAAGTCGGTTGTTGGGTCTATAAAATCAAAGGCGGGCTTAACGGGGCAGGACACCTTACCTTATCGGACGGGGTTGGCTTGAAGGCTTGGAAACTTTATTTGATTGGCGGGGTTACCGCACTTCTCCGTCAAAGCACAGGGAAATAGTTAATCTTTTCATTTCCGGAATGAGATGAGGTCCTACCTTTCATAGTTACCTTAGCCCGGTAAACCCGACATAGTTAGCCCGCTAACTCCGATTCCTATCCTAATAGATGGGCACAATCGAAGGACAAGAAGAAGGAATTTGTTTCCCTAAACTAAATAGGGTTTCTTTGTCTATGTCCCAGAATCTCTCTATCCCCGGGGGCAATAGCACTAGAAAGAGCAGGGGCATATCTAAGTCCACAAATGATTGTATAAGAGACTAGTCGGCTGGCTATTGTTCCTAGAGTAGTGTGCCCTACTAATATAGTAAGCGGGTGCTCTTCCCTCACTAGGGTTCTACTGACCGAGGGCGAGTAAGCTCCATCAACCTCATCAATCAACATCGTGAGGGATCATGGATTTCTGCGAATGAAAGGACGCGACTTGGCAATCGATGGTTCCATGATTGGCACGTGGCCTCCAAGGTCTTTCTCAATAGAGCTCCACAAATCAAATAGGGGTGGAGAAACCAAGGCTTTCGGTCCCTATCAATGGGTAAATCGGGGTAGACCAGCACTCTTACCTTAGTCTTCAAAAGACCTTAGTCTTGTAAGAGAACATTCAATCACAGTCCATGCTTCTGATTTACTTAATTTACACCTTCTTGCTACAAAAGAAGGCTAGACACCTTTGAAACTTGGAATCTTTCTTCTAGTAAGATAGCAGGCTAAATCTAACAGCATATTCTATTCTGAAAGTGCCAAAAGGCAAATAGACAGACTTTTTATATTTATAAAAGCTTCTACCTCAATCCCTATTATAGCAAAGGGAAGAGCTCCGAGAAAAGAAATAGACGCCTCTTTTCTTGCCAATGAGAGCACGCTTGGACTTTCAATCATTGAGTTCAGATTCAAGAAGGGCATGAAGCTTTGGCTCAGTACAGTAGCATTTGACTTTGGGAAAGAGAATGGATAGAATCGATCGCTTACCTTGCTTTGGCATGCCAGAAGCATTTCGCTGTGGTTCTCATTGATTGAGTAGACTTTATTGCCTACTCTAAGACTCAGGCTAAAGACTCTATTGGATCCCCATCCTCCTTCTTTTATTGAGAATCTCCGTCAGGGTACAAGCGCGGAACTGGTGATTCGATTCTTTCAAGTTGGCAGTTAAGTCCCATCCCATATCTATATTGTGTTGTTATTGGTGTAAGGATTCCAAATCGTGTGTGTAAAGGGCAATGCCTAATGTAATTTAATTTGTTGTAAGATTTCTCGTCCTGATTTTCATTTCTTTTTTTCCGAGTGAGGTGCCCCATTAGTTATGGTTCCCGAACGATCGTCATCCTATATCTTCTTGTCTTGACTTTTTTCCTAGCCTTCCAGCTTTCGGGTAAAGGGACTCAGATCGAGGGGCTAAGGATTCTTTTTGTCCCTTATCGCAAGGGCCATTGACTTCGACTTCTCTAAGTTATAACTCCTCTCCCGAAGCAAGAAATTAGCTTTTTGTTGGTTGTGCAATTTCAGTTTATCCGGTCGTTGATGTGTGAGGAGCGATGTCAGCCCTTTTTCTTATTGTAAGCGGCTTGGCAGCAGTAAAATAGGATACCCTCTTATAGAAGCTACTAAGAGCATAAAATTCTTTACCCTTTCCTTGTCCAAAGCATTCTTCCTTGCAGCTACAGCCCTATTCGAACACTGATCTACTACCTCCTATTACTGTAGAATATCAATATAAAGATCAAGAATAGGAATCCATAAAAGAAAAGGACTAGAAGGAGTAGGATAAGCTAGGGCCTTGTTTCTAAAGGTAGCGCTAGCTAAGTAAGGTTTGCTGCTGCTAAGGCTACGAACTTAGGAAAAAATGAAGCTATTCTATGGACAAGGAAAAGCTTGACGAGTGAAGAGCAAAAAAGAAGGCCAGACTGTTGCCCGGCTGACAACCTGGCTTTGAATAGGAAGGAGATGAAGAGAGTTAGAACAGAAGAAAGCCAAGCTGGAGTTGGCGGTTTGAGCCCTGATATCTTGTTCGTTTCTAAAGCAAAACGGGAGCTAAACCAGGGCCGCTATTCTGATTCTGAAAGAAAGAGGCACCCTAATCTTGGACGAGCGAGACAGGGGCCATGTAGCTAAGCGGGCTAGGCTCTATTGAGCGGAGGATCGCCTTTTTTTACTATAAGAGCAGGATACCATACGTAGTCTCCGTCTTTGTCGAACAAGTGGGTGGCTTGGTAAGCAAGCAGGCGCCAACTTCCAGTTCAGACTTCAATTCTTCTTTAAACACAACATGAAATCATTTCTTTTATGTTTGATTATAACAGAAGTGTTTTATAAGAGATAAGAACTTGCTTCGCTCGACTTGAGTTGGGAAGAGTCCTATTCATTTTCCTATGAAAAAGTCCCGTAATGCTTGTATGCTCTTCCTGAACGGAAGGAGCGGTTCCCTTACTCGCTTGCTAATTATAGCCGGAACGAAGGCACGGATTCTATACCAAGTCTTTCCTATTCTCGTTTTAGCCCCCTTCTCTAAGAATAAGGTGAGCTTGTTTGTGTTCGGGCTTTCGACACCATATACTAGTGCTGTTGCGGGCTGGGATTGTTGTTATGCTTTTAGCTGAGTGCTTTCCGATCTTCCCGAAGTCAGACTACTAACGAGCTCCGCACCAGGGCTCAAACCCTGTCTCAAGGAAACAATAGCCCCACAACCAAAAGGCTTTCCGAGAGATACAAGAGAGATGGTTAAACTAAGGGTAGGCCTTGCCCTTTGCTTACTATATATAAATATAAGGGCGCTTATGCTTCTTCCTCAAACAAAGACGATCGCGCCCATCTCTTCAGAAAGAAAGCCTGAACGCCCTTGTTCTGCTTTTCTCGATTCTGCTTCTAACCGGTCTAACCAACCGCTACAAGCGGGCAGGAAAGAGATGTGGTACTCAAGTCAAGGCGATGGATCACTATCACTATAGATAGATGCTTTCCCTGGACTGTGTTCAATGGCACCTGATATGCCAACAAGGGCTTACTTAATAAGAGATCTTGCATGTTTTAGAGGGTGCTTCTTATGTCTTTCCATAAGCAGAAGTAGAAGTAGAGCTGCTCTTCCCCTATTCTTAATCCTACTTCTTATGTCTGTCAACACAACATGAGCCCAGCCCCTGGTTCAATCGATATATAGGCCGAAAACGGATTTCTGGACAAATGAACAGACCTTTCCTTACTTGACTTGCCAACCGGTAAAACCAGTAACCAAGTTCATGCGTCAGTACCACGTCCAGGATCTTAGGAAAGGGGAAGCTCAAATGATTTTTAATGGGATGGGCGTAACCCCCTAGTTAAAGAGGAGGCCGCCGAGGGACGAAGGCTAAAAAGAAAGATCTCTTTTTAGCCTTCGGGTAAGTCTATCTATTGTATCCTCGCTATAGTGTTTTGTCGCTCTTGTTGTCTTGGTTAAGATAATAACCTGCTATCTTGTTTGTTTTTCTCTGTTT